TTTAAGATACTTCTTAATTGAATTCAATTTGAATGGAGGTGATTTGGATTGATGTAAGTACAGGATTACTTTTATCTATTCTCGAAAGCAAAGGTTAAAACTTTATCTTTATATTATTAAATATTACATTATTCGAATAAAAATTGATTTTAAATGAAAATCAAGCCACGACCCTTACGAACCAACCGTTCTTTTGTATTGACCAAGCAAAAACCTCATTCCTTTAACTGCAAAAAAATCTAAAAGCTATTTTTTTTTTGAATTTTTAAATGTTTTGCGAATCAAGAGTTTTATACATTGTTTAGTTGAGATAAATTCGAAGAAATTGTTCGAATTGTGTAATCTTCAATTATTGATACAGGTAACCGGCCTAAAGCAATTTGATTATAATTCAATTCATGACGATTATAAGTAGAAAGCTCATATTCTTCGGACATTGATAAACAATTTGTTGGACAATACTCAACACAATTACCACAAAATATACAAATTCCAAAATCAATACTGTAATTAAGTAATCGTTTTTTTCGAATATCAGTTTGAAATTTCCAATCTACAACGGGTAGATCTATAGGGCATACACGAACACATACTTCACAAGCAATGCATTTATCAAATTCAAAGTGGATTCGACCTCGGAAACGTTCTGATGTAATCAATTTTTCGTAGGGGTATTGAATAGTTACAGGTAAACGATTCGCGTGGGACAGGGTAATCATGAAACCTTGACCAATATACCTGGCAGCTCGTATTGTTTGTTGACTAGAGTTCAAGAACCGAGTTAGCATAGGGAACATATCTGAATATCTATAAATAAGTTTACTGGTTTCTTTCTCTTGTTTGAGACAAGTTATGAAGAATAGAATATTCTATTCCTTTACAGTGAAAGAAGCTGGAACGAAGTTGTTAATAATAGATTACCTAAAGAAATAGGTAAAAGAAATTTCCATCCAAGATTTAATAGTTGGTCCATTCTTAGTCTTGGTAACGTCCATCTTGTTGCAATAGAAATAAACAAGAATAAATAAGTTTTAGCCAGTGTAATAAAGATACCTATTATTGTTACAAAAACTTTCCCTCTTTTATTTATGTCAAAAATTTCAGGACTAAATAGGTTTGGAATAGAAAGATTCCAACCCCCCAAGTAAAGAATTGTTACAAATAACGAAGAAACTAGTAGATTTAGATACGAAGCAACATAAAATAAGCCAAATTTTATACCTGAATATTCGGTTTGATAACCAGCTACTAATTCTTCTTCTGCTTCTGGTAAATCAAAAGGTAATCTCTCACACTCGGCTAGAGAAGAAATTAGAAAAATGATAAATCCTATAGGTTGACGCCACAAATTCCATCCCCAAAAACCATATTTTGATTGTGTTTCAACTATATCAACTGTACTTAAACTGTTAGATAATCATAGTCGACAATAACATCACTGTTCTCGTCACTATTACAGAACCGTACATGAGATTTTCACCTCATACGGCTCCTCATAGGTCACAAATCAATATAAGAACCTTTCTACTTTATTTATCTTGATGTATTTGTTGATGTGTTTGTAAGATCGATAGAGAATCAAATTCTTATCCTAAGGCCTATAATTAGACTAATGGAATTCTGTCTGCTAGATTTATAATAAAATAATAAAAAAGTGCTTCGGAATTGATCTCATATTTTAAAAATTTTCATTTTTCTTTGTTAATTAAAAACTTTACCCTTGAATGAAAAAAATAATTTTTAGAGGAATATCACATAGATATTTCAACCTATCTTTTTCTCATTTTCGATTACGAAAAAGCATTTAGACATTGCATTACATAACAAGAATTTTATTTCGTTCCTATTCTCCTTTCTCAGAAAAAGAGGCATTATTCGTATTATCAAAAGTAAAAGATTTCTTCGTTTTGATAGTTATTTACTTAATCAGTGGACAGGAACATACTCTGGATCGAAATCATGGGGAGTACTTCTTAATCATTTCTACCAACTTAAAGCCCCAATTCGAATTACTTTTCTATAAAAAAATATCCTATTGGATAATTTAAAGAATCTCCATTACTAATCCTTTGTGTATCTTGGTCTTCCTAACCATCCACTTATTTTTTTTTGAATCTCTCATTAGGGTAATACCTCTATGGTAATAGTATAGAAAAAAACCCATACAATTGATCTTTTAAACCCGCTTCAAGCCATGATGACTAATCAGCCAATCTTGGGGTAAACAGCCTTGACTGCTTATGTTTACTTTCACTTAATTCTTGTACATAGGAAATGAGATTGAATTCCTTTAACAGCAAATTTAGAAGCCGTTTTATTTCACTCATATAACTATCTGGTTTAATTCATCAACCTAATGATGAATAAAAAAATAGATATTCAAATCATTTAACTTTCTTCTTAGAAAGAAAAGAAATGGAGGAATTTTTATGTCTTACCGAATCACACGTAGAGATATTGATAATACACATAGAGTTAATGGTATTTCATAACTAATTGATTGAGCAGCAGCCCTTAATCCACCTAAAAAGGAATATTTATTATTTGATCCATAGCCTGACATAAGTAATCCAACGGGAGCAAGACTTGAAACGGCGATCCATAAAAAAACACCAATACTAAGATCAGCTAGAATAAAGCGATAGCTAAAAGGAATTATTGAATAACTTAGTAAAATGGATATGACTGCTATGGATGGACCAATACTGAATAAACGAGTATCTCCTCTAGACGGAAGAAGATTTTCTTTGAAAAGTAGTTTTGTACCATCTGCTAAAGCTTGAAGCATTCCCAAAGGACCTGCATATTCGGGTCCAATACGTTGCTGTATCTCTGCAGATATTTCTCTTTCTAACCAAACAATTACTAGTACACCCAGTGTGATTCCTAATACAAGAATGAAAATAGGGACAAGCATCCATACGAGCCCATAAACTTCTTTTAAGGATTCCAATCTGAAAAAATAATGAATAGCTTCTATTTCTGTTATATCAATTATCATTTCAACGATCAACTTCTCCCATAATGATATCTATACTACCTAGTATCGTCATAATATCAGCCAATTTCATTCTTTTAACTAACTGCGGAAGAATTTGCAAGTTGATAAACCCCGGCGGTCGGATTTTCCATCTCCAAGGAAAAACACTCTGATCTCCGATCAGAAAAATTCCCAATTCTCCTTTTGGTGCTTCGACTCTTACATAAAGTTCTTGCTTGGATAATTCAAAAGTAGGAGAAGGTTTTTTACTAATAAATCGATATTCAAAATCATTCCATTCAGGGTCTTTTATTCTATCAAAGCGCCGGCTTTCTAAATTCTCATAGGGCCCCCCTGGAATTCCTTCCAGGGCCTGTTGGATAATTTTTATGGATTCTGTCATTTCGCCGATTCGTACTAAATAACGAGCTAATGAATCTCCTTCTTTTTGCCATTGAATCTCCCAATTAAATTCGTCATAACACTCATAACGATCAACTTTACGAAGATCCCATTGTATTCCGGAAGCTCGTAGCATTGGCCCCGATAAACCCCAATTTAATGCTTCTTCTCCGCCAATAATACCTACGCCTTCAACTCGTTCTAAAAAAATAGGATTTCGTGTAATAAGCTTTTGATATTCAGCAACCCCAGTTAAAAAATAATCGCAAAAATCTAAACATTTATCTATCCAGCCATGAGGTAGATCAGCAGTGACTCCTCCGATACGAAAATAATTATGCATCATGCGCATACCGGTAGCAGCTTCGAATAAGTCATATATCAATTCTCGTTCTCGCAAAATATAGAAAAAGGGGGTCTGTGCCCCAATATCTGCCATAAAAGGGCCAAGCCATAACAAATGGGAAGCGATACGACTTAACTCCAGCATAATAGCTCTAATATAGCTAGCCCTTTTAGGTACTTGAATATTGCCTAGCTGTTCAGGTCCGTTTACGGTTATTGCTTCTGTAAACATAGTAGCTAAATAATCCCAACGTGTTACATAAGGCAAATATTGTATAATTGTTCGATTTTCCGCAATTTTTTCCATTCCTCTATGTAAATAACCCAATATAGGTTCACAGTCAATAACATCTTCACCGTCGAGAGTAACGATTAGTCGAAGAACACCGTGCATTGATGGGTGGTGAGGGCCCATATTGACTATCATGAGGTCGTTTCTTGTAGTTGGTGTAATCATAAGTTTTTCCCGAGTCAGTCTTCCATGCATTGCTGAAAGTAAAAAGAAATTCATCAAAATTTAAACGACTAAGCTCATCAAGACTAAGCTCGTCAAATGATATCATGCTTCAAATTAACGAGTTTTTATTTCTCGAATATCCAACTCATTAATTAATTCTTTATAGCGTCCTCTATTTCTTTTTGACAAATAGGCTAGTAGTCGTTGACGTTTTCCCAAAATTTTTCGCAAACCTTTCTGAGATGAAAAGTCTTTTTTGTGCAATTCCAAATGTGAAGTAAGTCTCCTTATCTTAGTGGTGAAACTGAATACTTGAAATTCAACAGACCCTCTATTTTCTTTATTTTCTTTTTGAGAAATAATAGAAATTACTGAATTTTTTACCATAAAAAACTCTCCTTTCCCCTTGTACAGATATGGATTTTACCGATCAGTAATAAGTATAAGTAATAATAATGCCATTAATTTTGATGTGGTATATACAATAATTTAATCCAAATAACTCCTTTCTGAATTCAAACCAATCAATCGAATTGGAAATTGGATTTAGATAGGAATAGAAAAAGATTGGTACATTTTTGCATCGAAGAATTTAGACCTAAAATTAAGAAGTTTCTATTGATTCATTTGGAAAACTAATTGAGATATTATTCATAATTCATTTCATATTGAATACTAGAATGAAATGTGAGACAAGAAAAGTACGTGATCTGTATATTTGTTTACTTTCATATACCCTATATTATATATAGATTAATATAGATTATATATAGGGTATATAGAAATAGGGTTTAGGGTATATATAGAAAAATTGTATTATTCACAGAATTTCAATCGCGGATACAGATGTATTCTTAACATACTGAAACGACTGCCATTATTGGTATCAAACCAATAACGATTCATACAAGCTAAATCTTCTAATCGATAATTAGGCCAAAGAAAGAACTTTAATTTCATTAATTGATTTTTCTCTCTATCAAGATAATTATTGTCATGTGAAACTCGGCTGCTGTTTTTTATGTTCTTTCTATTCCAAAATACTGGATTTCTATATGTATAATTTTCATTCTTTGAATTGAAACAAATTAGAATTCTCGCTTTTCTACGACGTTTAAACGAGAAAATATTTTCTGGAACAAGTAAATCAAAATGATTTTTGTCTCTATTTTCATTTATTCTTTGATGTGGTGAAATTGTTTCATCCAAATTTGTCCTAGAAACATATCTTTGCTCTTGATATTTTTGATTAATTTGATGCTTACTCTTATGAAGCAACGAAATACCTACGGTTTGGTACATAATAAATTGTCCATCTTTTTTTCCAGACAAACGAAGTGGTTCTACAATCAATACCCCCCTCTTCATTAATTCTGAAAGAGTTAAATTACTTTGAATCGGCATTCTATCCAAATTGATTTCTCTCTTTTGAATGGAGGTTATAGTCATTTTTTTTGGATCTATCAGTCTAAGCAGAAGACAATATGCCTTGATATTATTGATCATTCTTTGATTTAAAGTTGTGCACCATTTCAATTGAAAAACCAAATAACGTTTCAGGAAGAAATCTAGTTCTGCTTCTGTATTGCTTTTGTATTGTTTTCTCTTTTTCCCCTTTTTTATGTCCAAGCTTGCATAATTATCTTCAATATCTTTTTGTTGTGAGAGAACGGATCCACGATCTCCTTGACTTATGGGTTCTTTTTCTTCTTGATTTCGATGCTTTTTATTCGAGGCTATCAACAAATTAATCTTTTTCTTTTCATTAATCTTTTTATTTTTACTACTATTTAAATTTAAAAGAAGTAATTTGCTTGGTATAAACCAAGGTTTTGTTTTATATGCCTTATAAAGTAACACAAATTCTGGGAAGAGCCAAAATTCCAGATTCGATATGGGGCGCTTTAGTATTTTTTCATTCATTCCCATCCAATCAAAAAATCCTTTGTGGGGGTTTGGTGAATTGGTTTCTGGAATCATAAGATAAAAAATATTTTTTTTAGAAATTATTTGAGAATTGTTAGTAGGAATTTGAGTATTTTGATTCCTATTGGTATCAATAATGATCCAGGTCTCAATATCGGCTTTTTGGCTAAGATAAAAATTGAAAAATTTCCAATCAAAGTTTTTTCTATCGGCCGATTTTTCCATATATGGAATATCAACCTGTCCTAGATCATTTTGAATAGGGATGTTCCTCAGTATATCAAAAAAGGCCTTTTTAGGCCTGTTATAAGTATAATAAATTTCTTGGTTCTTATTTTCTTGAAAGGGAAATCTATAAAAAAAACATTCCGCTTTATTATCATAATTAAGAAATTTATATGATAAAAGATTATATCTATAATATTTTCGAAAATTACTTTTTTCATTGGATAATAAATATACTTCCGATTTTTTTTTGGAACCAACCAATTGGTCTTTTTCATATGAATGCCGTTTGCTTAAATTTTCCTTTTTAACTATACAACGCTGGCGAACTCTATTTCGCCATTTTTCTGGTATTAATCTAGACCATCCGATCTGAGATAAATGGTATTGATAATGTCCTTTTAACCAGTTTTTCCATTGATTCGTTTCATAGCTTGGAAGTTTTTTATTTGCTAATTTCGAATGAATCATTCCTTGTCTTTCAAAAGAATCCTTTATTTTAGACTTAAGAAAAGGGGGGATTCTTTGATATTGAACAACAGATCTTACCGAGTTCCTAATTTGAATTTGTGATAATTTGTAAAATACATATGCTTGTGACACGTAGGATAAGTCATAAAAAATACGTGAATTTTCTTTAATATTACTAATATTATCAAATGGCTTTTTTATAGTCGAAATAAATGTAATTGGAGTTTTCTTTTTTTTATTAATTCTTTCTTGTTTTCTTTCATTATTGTAAATCGATTTATTATTGTAAATCGATTTATCAATAATTTTTTTTGTTACTTTAAGAAAAAGTTTTGTATTTATTCTGGGAATATTAATGATAGATAAAAATAGATCTGTGTAGATTTTTTCAATGAAAATTTTTAAAAAAGGGGGGAATTTATAGATTAATCGAGCATTTCTTCTTTTTAATATTTGCCATTTTTCGAATCTTTTAGCATTAGAATTTGTTTTGTTAGGACTAAGATTATTTATTCTTGGAGTTACTTTTTTTTTCTCTTTTGAGATTCTTTTTATTTGATTTCGAATTTTACTTGTTCTATCAGCGAGATCCTTCGTTTTTTTTTCCGTCAATGAATAATTTAACGAACTCGGAGATGCAATTTGATTAAATGATTCGTGAATTATCTGATTGCTTATCATGGAATCTTTTTCT